GACCCTACCGCGGACGAATCAAAAAATTGTTTACACTCTCAAGCATAAATGAAGCTTCTGTAAAAAATTACAAGATTTGGATAAATAAAATTCATGGTATCCTTCTTATTATTAATTACTTAGAATTTGAACAAAAAATAAATTCATTTGATAGAAAATCATTAACAAAAGAAATTTTTTTTTTATTAAATTTAATCAATGAATTGGTTGTAAAATACACATCAAATTTCAATTTTAAAAGACTTTTTTTAGTTACAGAACACGAACAAGTAAGAATTGATTCAGAGGATCAAATCAAAATTTTAAAATTATTATTTGATGCAATTCGAACTGTTCCCAACGATAAAATGATTCAAAAAAAATCTATTGGAATAAAAGAAATTAATAAAAAAGTTCCTCGATGGTCATACAAATTAATCAACGATTTTGAACAACAGGAGGGGGAAACCGAAGAAACTGTGGTAGAGGATCATCAGATTCGTTCAAGAAAATCCAAACGTGTAGTGATTTTTACTGATAACCAACAAAATACTGATGCTTATACTAATACCAAAGAAACTCATAATACTGATCAAACAGGCGAAGTTGCTTTGATACGTTATTCCCAACAATCGGATTTTCGTCGAGACATAATCAAAGGCTCCATGCGCGCTCAAAGACGTAAAACAGTTACTTGGAAACTCTTTGAAGCAAATGCGCATTCCCCTCTTTTTTTGGACCGAATAGACAAATCTTTTTTTTCTTTTTTTGATATTTCTGAATGGATGAAAAAAAATTTTAGAAATTGGATGTGGAAAAACACAGAATTCACAATTTCGAATTATACAGAAAAAAAGACAAAAGAAAGCGCGAAAAAAAAAGAGGAGGACAAAAAAGAAGAAGACAAAAGAAAGGAGAAAGTGCGTATACAAATAGCGGAAGCCTGGGATAGTATTTTACTTGCTCAAGTAATGAGAGGTTTTTTATTAGTAACCCAATCAATTCTTAGAAAATATATTATATTACCTTCATTGATAATAGCTAAAAATATCGTCCGTATACTATTATTTCAATTTCCGGAATGGTATGAGGACTTAAAGGATTGGAATAGAGAAATGCATGTTAAATGTACCTATAATGGCGTTCAATTATCAGAAAAAGAATTTCCAAAAAACTGGTTAACAGATGGCATTCAGATCAAGATCCTATTTCCTTTTCGTCTTAAACCTTGGCACAGATCTAAGTTACGAGCCCCTTATAACGATCCAATGAAAAAGCAAGGTCAAAAAAATGATTTTTGTTTTTTAACAATTTTTGGAATGGAAGCTGAACTACCTTTTGGTTCTCCCAGAAAAAAACTTTCATTTTTTGAACCGATTTTAAAAGAACTCAAAAAAAAAATGAAAAAATTGCAAAAGAAATGTTTTATAATTCTAGGAATTTTTAAAGAACAAACAAAATTTTTTCTAAATGTCTCAAAAAAACCAAAAAAATGGATCATTAAAAACATTCTGTTTATAAAAGAAATAATAAAAGAACTCTCAAAAATAAACCCAATTATATTATTTGGATTGAGAGAAATAGAAGTATATGAATTGAGTGAAATTAAAAAAGATTCAATAATCAGTAATCGGATGATTCAGGAATCGTCCATTCAAATTAGATCTCAGAATTGGACAAATTATTCATTAACAGAAAAAAAAATGCAAGATCTGACTGATAGAATAAACACAATCATAAATCAAATAGAAAAAATTACAAAAGACAAGAAAAAGGGATTTATAACTTCAGATAGAAATTTGAGTTCTAACAAAATAAGTTATAATGATAAAAGATTGGAATCACAAAAAAATATTTGGCAGATATTAAAAAGAAGAACTGCTCGATTAATCCGTAAATCCCATTATTTTATAATATTTTTCATTGAAAAGATATACATAGATATCTTTCTATCTATGATTAATATTCCTAGTATCAATACACAACTTTTTCTTGAATCAACAAAAAAAATTATTAATAAAAACATTAACAGTAATGAAGCAAATCAAGAAAGAATTAATAAAACAAATCAAAGTTTAATTAAATTAATTTCGATTATAAAAGAGTCACTTTCTAATACTAATATTAGTCTTAGTCAAAAAAATTCAAAGACTTTTTTTGACTTATCTTACTTTTCACAAGCATATGTATTTTACAAATTATCACAAACCCAACTTATTAAGTTAGAGAAATTGAAATCCGTATTTCAATATAATGGAACCCCCCTTTTTCTTAAGAATGAAATAAAGGATTTTTTTGTTGTAAGACAAGAACTATTTCATTCCGAATTAAGACCTAAGAATCTTCGCAATTCTGGAATGAATCAATGGACAAATTGGTTAAGGAGTCATTATCAATATCAATGTGATGTATCTCAAATTAAATGGTCTAGAGTAGTACCACAAAAATGGCGAAATATATTGAACTGTATAGCTCAAAATAAAGATTTATATAAAGATTTGTGTGATTTATATGAAAAAGATGAATTAATTCACTACGAAAAAAAAACAAAAATTGAAACGGATTTATTATTGAATCAAAAGGATAATTTTAAAAAACAATATAGATATGATCTTTTAGCATATAAATCTATAAATTCTGAAACTAAGAAGTACTCTTCAATTTATGGATCACCATTACAAGTAAAAACTAACCAAGATATTTTTTATAATTACAATACACATAAACAAAAATCATTTAATATGGTAGAAGATGATATTCGAGATATGGATAAAAATACGGATAGAAAATATTTTGATTGGAGAATTCTCGATTTTTGTCTTAAAACGAAGGTCGATATTGAGGCCTGGATCAATATTGATACTGACACTAACAGTAATAAATATACTAAGACTAGGGTTAATAAGTATCAAATAATTGATAAAATCAATAATAAGGGTCTTTTTTATCTCACACTTCAGCAAGATCAAAAAATCAACCTATCCAATCAAAAACCCCTTTTGGATTGGATGGGAATGAATGAAGAAATACTAAGTCGTCCCATATCAAATCTGGAACTTTGGTTTTTGCCAGAATTTGTGAGACTTTATAATACGTATAAAATGAAACCGTGGGTTATACCAATTAAATTACTACTTTTTAATTCTAATATAAAAAAAAATGCTAGTGAAAACAAAAGCATCACTGGAAATAAAAAAAGAGATCCTTTTATATCAATATCGTCGAATGAAAAAAAATCTCTTGAATTAGAAAACCGAAATCAAGGAGAAAAAGAATCCACGGGCCAAGCAGATCTTAAATCAGCTCTTTCAAACCAAGAAAAAGATGTTGAAGAAGATTATACGGGATCGGACATGAAAAAACATAGAAATAAAAAGCAATACAAGATCAATACAAAAGCGGAGTTTGATTTCTTCCTAAAAAGGTATTTGTATTTTCAATTGAGATGGGATGATTCTTTAAATAAAAAAATAATAAATAACATCAACGTATATTGTCTCCTGCTTAGACTGATAAATCCAAGAGAAATTACTATATCCTCTATTCAAAGGGGCGAAATGAGTCTGGATATTTTGACGATTCAGAAAGATGTAACTCTTACAGAATTTATTAAAAGGGGATTTTTGATTATTGAACCAATTCGTCTAGCTATAAAAAATGATGGAAAATTTATTATGTATCAAACCCTCGGTATTTCATTAGTTCATAAAAGTAAACATCAAATAAATCAAAGATACCGAGAAAAAAAACATGTTGATAAGAATTCTGATGAAGTCATTACAAAACATCAAAAGATGACTGGAAATAGATATAAAAAAAATTATGATTTGTTTGTTCCTGAAAATATTTTATCGCCTAGACGTCGTAGAGAATTGCGAATTCTAATTTGTTTAAATTCTAAGAATAGACATAGAAAGGCATCTTTTTGTAATGGGAATGAGGTAAACAGTCAAGTTGTGGATAAAAGCAAAAAATATAAAAAAAAACTTATAAAATTAAAGCTATTTCTTTGGCCCAATTATCGATTAGAAGATTTAGCTTGTATGAATCGTTATTGGTTTAATACCAATAATGGCAGTTGTTTCAGTATGGTAAGGATACATATGTATCCGCGATTGAAAATTCATTAATAGTACATTTTTCCTATATTTCCCATACCATATCTGGTCTATGACGACAAAGAGATGCACGCATACATTGTCTTACATTCCATTCTGATACATGATACTAATTCAATGACATATCAATTAGATCTAGAATGAACAAAATTTTCTTATTTTAGGTCTAAACTTTTATTTTATCTTTTGTGAGTGAAGAAACCAACCATACTTTTGTATCCCCTTTCAAATCCAATTTTAAAATGAAAATAGGATTGAGTAAGTTTTATTAAATTAAAAAAATTAGAAATTAATAACGAAATTCAAATTATTGTATATACCAAATAAAAATTAGGGGCATTATTATTACTGATCAATAAAGATATCTATCAATAAAAAATATCTTAAAATAAAAAGAGGGGGGAGAGAAGATTTCAGTTTATGGTAAAAAATTCATTCATCTCAGTTATTTCACAAGACGAAAAAGACGAAAACAGAGGATCTGTTGAATTTCAAATAGTTAGTTTCACCAATAGGATACGAAGACTTACTTCACATTTACAATTACACAAAAAAGACTATTTATCTCAGAGAGGTTTACGTAAAATTCTGGGAAAACGCCAACGATTACTGTCTTATTTGTCAAAGAAAAATAGAATATGTTATAAAGAATTAATTAATCGGTTGGATATTCGGGAGTCAAAAACTCGTTAATTTTATTTTTATAAAGGCATTTTGAATTATTTGATTTATTAGATCTTGAATTTTAATGAACTTTTTTTCGTTTTCAGCAATTCATGAAAGAATGAATCGAGGAAAAACCTATGAATATACCGGCTACAAGAAAAGACCTCATGATAGTCAATATGGGCCCCCACCACCCATCAATGCATGGTGTTCTTCGACTCATCATTACTCTAGATGGTGAAGATGTTATTGACTGTGAACCAATATTGGGTTATTTACACCGAGGAATGGAAAAAATTGCGGAAAATCGAACAATTATACAATATTTGCCTTATGTAACACGGTGGGATTATTTAGCTACTATGTTCACAGAAGCAATAACTGTAAACGGACCGGAACAGTTGGGAAATATTCAAGTACCTAAAAGAGCCAGCTATATCAGAATAATTATGTTGGAGTTGAGTCGTATAGCTTCTCATCTGTTATGGCTCGGTCCTTTTATGGCGGATATTGGTGCACAAACTCCCTTTTTCTATATTTTCAGAGAAAGAGAATTAGTATATGATCTATTCGAAGCTGCCACCGGTATGAGAATGATGCATAATTATTTTCGTATCGGAGGAGTAGCGGCCGATCTACCTCATGGCTGGATAGATAAATGTTTGGATTTCTGCGATTATTTTTTAACAAGAGTTGCTGAATATCAAAAACTTATTACACGAAATCCTATTTTTTTAGAACGAGTCGAGGGAGTAGGCATTATTGGTAGAGAGGAAGTAATAAATTGGGGTTTATCGGGACCAATGCTGCGAGCTTCCGGAATACAATGGGATCTTCGTAAAGTTGATCATTATGAATGTTACGACGAATTTGATTGGGAAGTACAGTGGCAAAAAGAAGGAGATTCATTGGCTCGTTATCTAGTCCGAATTGGTGAAATGATAGAATCCGTAAAAATTATTCAACAGGCCCTAGAAGGAATTCCAGGGGGACCCTATGAGAATTTAGAAATACGATACTTTGATAGAGAAAGGAATCCGGAATGGAATGATTTTGAATATCGATTTATTAGTAAAAAGCCGTCTCCTACATTTGAATTGCCGAAACAAGAACTTTATGTGAGAGTAGAAGCCCCAAAGGGAGAATTGGGAATTTTTCTCATAGGGGATCAGAGTGGTTTTCCTTGGAGATGGAAAATCCGCCCGCCGGGTTTTATCAATTTGCAAATTCTTCCGCGGTTAGTTAAAAGAATGAAATTGGCTGATATTATGACGATACTAGGTAGTATAGATATCATTATGGGAGAAGTTGATCGTTGAAATGATAATTGATACACCGGAAGTACAAGATATCGATTCTTTTTCTAGATTAGAATTTTTTAAAGAGGTTTATGGAATTCTATGGGTTCTTGTTCCTATTTTGACTCTTGTAGTGGGAATCACAATAGGCGTACTGGTAATTGTATGGTTAGAAAGAGAAATATCGGCAGGGATACAACAACGTATTGGACCTGAATACGCCGGCCCTTTGGGAGTTCTTCAAGCTCTAGCAGATGGGACAAAACTACTTTTCAAAGAAAATCTTTTTCCATCTAGGGGGGATACTCGTTTATTCAGTATCGGGCCATCCATAGCAGTCATATCAATTTTAGTAAGCTATTCAGTAGTTCCTTTTGGATATCACCTTGTTTTAGCGGATCTCAATATCGGTGTTTTTTTATGGATTGCCATTTCCAGTATTGCTCCAATTGGACTTCTTATGTCGGGATACGGGTCAAATAATAAATATTCCTTTTTAGGCGGTCTACGAGCTGCTGCTCAATCGATTAGTTATGAAATACCATTAACTTTATGTGTGTTATCAATATCTCTACGTGCGATTCGTTGATACATAGACATAAACTTTTCTCTATTCCTTCCTTTCAAGGAAAGGGTTGGAATGGATTGAGTAGATATCTTAATTTTTTTTTATTCATTATTCGGGTTGATGAACTAAATCAAATAGTTATATGAGTGAAAGAAAACAGCTTATATATAAATTCGCAGTAAAAAGATTGATTCTCATTTTCTATGTATAAGAGTTAGAGAGTTAAGCGGAAATAAACATAAACAGACGAGACCGTTTCCCCCAAGATTGGTTGATTAGTCATCCTGACTTGAAGCGGGTTCAAAAGATCAACCGTATTGAGTTTTCACTATCATTTTTATGTATTAGCATAACGGGGGATTGAGCAAAAACGAGTGGATGGTTAGAAACACGAACATATGGAAAGGATTAGTAATGGAGATTATGTAAATTCTCCAAAAGGACATTTTTACATAATATACAAACAAAGAATACTAATTGGGGCTTTAAGTTGGTAGAAATGATCAGGCAGTACTCCCCATGACACGATTCCAATCCAGAGTATACTCCTATCCACCGATTTAATAAATAACTATTCGAAACGAAATAATCCTTTAACTTTATTTTGAAAGCCCTCTTTTTCTCAGAAATAGAAAGAAGAATAGGAACGAAAAAAAAAAAATAAAGATATACTTTATTTATTATTTGTTACTTTTATTCTTTCCCATATACATATTAATAGATATATAATTTGTGTCATAATTCATTAATTAATATAGAATTTTTTTTTCGTACGTGAAACCGACGGGTTATTTATATTTTTACAAGAAGTATTTTATTGAACAGTTAAGTTATTACTGAACAAAGAAGAATTGAAATTATTAAATTAAAGAAAGGATGAGATCAATTCAGAAGTACTTTTTTTATTTTATTTTGAATTAAAATAATTCTAACAGACAGAATTCAATTGGTCTAATTTGGGACCGGCCGATAGTTATCCATCCTACAAACATATCAAGATTCAAAAAAGAATACTGACGCGGTCCCTATATTTATTTCTGGCCTTCAAGGAGCCGTATGAGGTAAAAATCTCATGTACGGTTCTGTAATAGCGATGGTAGCAGTGATGGTATCACCGACTATAATTATCTAACAGTTCAAGTACAATTGATATTGTTGAGGCGCAATCAAAATATGGTTTTTGGGGATGGAATTTGTGGCGTCAGCCTATAGGGTTTATCATTTTTATTATTTCTTCCCTAGCAGAATGTGAGAGATTACCTTTTGATTTACCAGAAGCAGAAGAAGAGTTAGTAGCAGGTTATCAAACCGAATACTCGGGTATAAAATTTGGGTTATTTTATGTTGCTTCCTATCTAAACCTATTGGTTTCTTCATTATTTGTAACAGTTCTTTACTTAGGAGGTTGGAATATATCTATTCCGGACATATATGTTTCTGAGCTTTTTGAAATAAATAAAACATGTGGAGTTTTTGGAGCGATAATTGGTATCTTTATTACATTAGCTAAAACTTATTTGTTCTTGTTCATTCCTATCACAACAAGATGGACTTTACCGAGGCTAAGAATGGACCAACTATTGAATCTTGGATGGAAATTTCTATTACCTATTTCTCTCGGTAATCTATTATTAACAACTTCTTTCCAACTCTTTTCACTGTAAAGTAACATTCTATATTCACAACGTGTCTCAAACAAGAGAAATAAACAAACATAAAACTATTCATATATATATTAACGATATGTTCTCTATGGTAACTGGGTTCATGAATTATGGTCAACAAACAGTACGAGCTGCAAGGTACATTGGTCAAAGTTTCATGATTACTTTATCCCACGCAAATCGTTTACCCGTAACTATTCAATATCCTTATGAAAAATTAATCACCGCGGAGCGTTTCCGCGGTCGAATCCATTTTGAATTTGATAAATGTATTGCTTGTGAAGTATGCGTTCGTGTATGTCCTATAGATCTACCCGTTGTTGATTGGAAATTGGAAACTGATATTCGCAAGAAACGGCTGCTTAATTACAGTATTGATTTCGGAGTCTGTATATTTTGTGGTAATTGCGTTGAGTATTGTCCAACGAATTGTTTATCAATGACTGAAGAATATGAACTTTCTACTTATGATCGTCACGAATTGAATTATAATCAAATTGCTTTGGGTCGTTTACCAATGTCAGTAATTGACGATTATACAATTCGAACAATTTTGAATTCGCCTCAAATAAATAAGTAAATCTCTTATTAACGAATAATTTATAATTACTTTACTAATAACTAATATAGAAGGAATTTAGGTTTCTTTCGTGTTGTTTGGTCAATAACTACAAATACCAACTATTGATTGGTTGGTAAGAAACGCGTCTTAATTTGGATTGAAAATCCATTAATTAATATATCTATAATTAATTAATATATCTATAAATTGTTTTAAAATATATAGTTTAGAATTAGAACGACTCTTTCAGATAAAGAATGAAATTAGTCCAATAATAGTACTCACATTTATTCATATCCCTTAGTATTTATTTACTTAGGATTAAATTAGGAATTGCTCAAAAATCATAAAAAAAAATTTTCTGGTCGGGTCTCAATAAGGTCATGAAAAACATTTCTATTTATTTATCTCTTATTTTACATATAATGGATTTGCCCGGACCAATACATGATTTTCTTTTAGTCTTTCTGGGATCGGTTCTTATACTAGGAGGTATGGGGGTGGTATTATTTACCAACCCCATTTATTCTGCCTTTTCGTTGGGACTGGTTCTTGTTTGTATATCCTTATTCTATATTCTATTAAACTCTTATTTTGTAGCTGCTGCACAACTCCTTATTTACGTGGGAGCTATAAATGTTTTAATCGTATTTGCTGTGATGTTCATGAATGGTTCAGAATATTACAAAGATTTGAATCTTTGGACCATTGGGGATGTGGTTACTTTGCCAGTTTGTACAAGTATTTTTGTTTTACTCATGATTATTATTACGGATACGTCATGGTACGGAATTATTTGGACTACAAGATCAAACCAGATTATAGAGCAAGATTTGATAAGTAATAGTCAACAAATTGGAATTCATTTATCAACAGATTTTTTTCTTCCATTTGAATTCGTTTCGATAATTCTTTTAGCCGCTTTGATAGGTGCAATTGCCGTGGCGCGACAGTAAAAAATTTATAGAATTAGCAATGCACATTAAACTCTGTTCGGTTTTATTACATTACATTTATTTCCCTTTAATTAAAGATTGTTTATGTCTAAAATAGAAATTATTCAATCTATTCTATTAACAATAGAAAATCTGCCTTTGTTCCGTACTTTTTTTTATTCTAGTCAATTGAATCTGTTGAATTGTTGT